ATTCAGATTCCCACCCCTAAAAAATCGAAAAACAGATCACGAATACTAATTCAAGATCCTAATAAAATTTAGAGGACTCTTCTGACCAAATAAAATAAAAAAAAAAATATGAAATTGTCAGCAAAGTTGCTTTTTTTTTTTTATTTTTTATTGAAATCCAAAAAATTCGTTTCACTTTCTACATACATTATATATTACATAGGTCATCGATTTGGCATTTGATAAGATAATATAGAAAAAAATAGTGTGACCCTTTTGCAATACAATAAAGATTTCAAATCATTTTCTCGACATGAGCGTTCTATATCGAACAAAAAATTGCAACTAGTCCTTCATTTGAAATTTCAAATGACGATAGTAGTAGAAAGAATACCATGCTATGTTTGGACTTCAAAGGTTTCGCTTTAACCATATAATTAGTCCCGCATTATTGGTTGATTGAAAATCAAAGCGGATTTCCCAATGAATTACGAAATGCTACGTTTCTTAAATATTAAAAACAAATATTTTTTATGAATTGATAAAATTCAATCAATTTCAAAATTCATAAGTAATTCGCGAGATCATGCACCTTTTTTTTTACTTTATTACTTTAATTTGAAATTTTCTTTATTTTTTACTAGTTAAAAAAAATACTGAAAAAAAAAGTGCAGCTGGGCCGGTCCAGCCTATTCTTGAAATAAACAACTCGCACACACTCCCTTTCCAAAAAAGATCAATACACCAAATACTACACTTAGATTTATTGGATTTGTTGCTAAAATATCGGTATTAAACCCGAAACTCCCGGCCAGCGGCCATTGGCCCAAGGAAAGGAAAGAATCGGTTAGATTTGTCATACAATCTCCTTTCTTTTACAGATAGATAAAAAAACAAGAATAGAGTTTCTTTTTTTGTATCACTTTATACTTCTATATATTCTTATATTTGATTTCTATGAATTTCTTCTCGAATTGAGTTCGAAATCAATATCGATTTTCTATTTATTATTTTTTATTCTATTTTTCTATTTATTTGTATTTGAATTTCCCTCGCTCTTTCTAAATCGATATATCAAAAAAATAAATAAAGTAGATTTAGAAATGGATTTTTTCAATTCAAAATTCCTAATCCTAATGAAAATAATACTTATTCAAATTTTAGAATTAGCTATCAAATTTCAAGTTTCATATCAATTTCGGAATATTTCGTTTGTTGGAAGACTCCTTAAGTTTCGATTTCTAAGAACGGGAAGGAAGAAAGCGGATCGGTATGCTAATTACTCATCCTTAAATCTTTCCTTCCCGGGCAGGGATTAGTGTCCCACATTGTAGATTGTAGGAGTGAAAATTATTGATATAATTCCAAAAAGCAAGGAGCAACTGAATAAAATAAATTCAGACAAAAAAACATAAGTCAAAATTTTCTATATCTATATATAGATGGGATTGTTTAAGTGTTTAAGACAAGATTAAACAAAGGGATTCGCAAATAACAGCGCTAAAGCGACAACCAATCCATAAATTGTTAATGCTTCCATAAAAGCCAGACTAAGCAATAAAGTACCTCGTATTTTTCCCTCCGCCTCGGGCTGTCTTGCGATCCCCTCTACAGCTTGACCCGCAGCAGTCCCTTGGCCAACCCCAGGTCCAATAGAAGCAAGTCCGACAGCTAACCCAGCAGCAATAACGGAAGCGGCAGAAATCAGTGGATTCATGATAAGTTAAATTCCTCACAAAAAAAAATGGTTAATGATACAATCATTCAATAAATTATAGATGAATTATGCCATCATGCAGTTTCAGCCAAACAGAGTAACTAAAAACGAAAAATTGAAGTAATAGAATAATATTATTGAATCATCAGAACCGATTCTCTATCGCTTTTTGAAATTGGATTCTTAGGAATCCAAAACCAAAGACGTCTATTGGACTTCCTACTGAAATTCATAGTAATTCATACTATTAGGGTATTAGATATTTGTTAGGTCATATAGACCTATTCAATATCTAATATCCCATATACATATGTTTCGTCCAGAATGGAAACCAACTTTTTTGGATCTTTAGATCCATTAGAATTCTTTTTGACCGGGAAAAACTCCCTAGCTGAATTTGATAATAGTTGGATTCTAGGCATTCAAGATACGCAGTTTTGAACTAGCGAATTTCGTTTTTTGAATCGCGTTTTTTAATTCTTCTCTTATTATTCCGCATGGATCGAATTTACATAGAAAAAGAGACAAATTGGTTAAGGCGAATCATTTTAGAGAAATTTTCATTAGCATTTTATTTGATTTTCATTTCTTTCTTAATTTTTGATTCTTCTTGTTTATTAAATTGAAATATATTCAATATTTATAAATAAATATTCAATTTCATTTATTAAATATTAAAATATGTTTATATTCTTTTATTTTTTATTTATAGAAAATAAAAAAATACATCCAAAGAGGACTAAGAAATCGATCGTTTCGATCTCTTTCGTTTTTTTTAGAATCCCCCCTAAATATTTTAGGGGAATCTTTTTTCCTATTACGGTATATTCTAACTGCCTTATTAGTTATCCCTTATTAGTTATCTATTTTGATGTTCCCCAAGTAGATTATCTTGAGTTCCGCTATTATGTTGGTCTAAATTTTAAAAACAACTATTTGTAAGTGAAGTCAATGATGACCCTCCATGGATTCTCCTATATAAGCGGCGGCTAAAGTTGCAAAAATAAGAGCTTGAATACCACTTGTAAATAATCCAAGGAACATGACAGGTATAGGAACTACTGAAGGTACTAAAGAAACAAGAACAACAACTACTAATTCATCGGCTAAAATATTTCCGAAAAGTCGAAAACTAAGCGATAAGGGTTTTGTAAAATCTTCCAAGATGTTAATGGGTAAAAGGATTGGAGTAGGTTGAATGTATTTACTGAAATAACCTAATCCTTTTTTGCTAAGACCCGCATAGAAATAGGCTACTGAAGTGAGTAAAGCTAAAGCAACAGTAGTATTTATATCATTCGTGGGTGCGGCTAATTCTCCATGGGGTAACTGTATGATTTTCCATGGTAAAAGAGCCCCTGACCAATTACAAACAAAAATAAATAGGAACATAGTTCCTATAAAAGGAACCCATGGACCATATTCTTCTCCAATCTGGGTTTGGCTCACGTCTCGAATGAATTCAAGGACATATTCGAAGAAATTCTGCCCGTCATTCGGAATGGTTTGTGGATTCCGAACAGCTATACTGGCTGAAACTAATAAGATAGCAATTACAACCCAAGAAGTAATAAGTACTTGGCCATGGACTTGAAAACCTCCTATTTGCCAATAGAAATGTTGGCCTACTTCTACACCCGATATTTCGTATAACACTTTTAGTGTGTTGGTGGAACATGATATAACATTCATATTACCCTCTGATAGAAATTGAAATTCCAGGAAATTATTTTAATTCAACCATCTCTTTTTCGACTTGCTTATTTGAATTTTTTGATACGAACTAATACCATAATATCCCCACTCATTTTTATCTCATTTATATAATAAAATTCAAGAATAGTAAACGGGAGTTCAAAACCAAATTTCTATCTTATTATTAATTACGTATTTCGTATATAGCTAGAACGACCCTCACAAATTGCGAATACTAATTTGTTAAGAATTAATCGGATTGAAGCTATAGCGTCATCATTTGCTGGAATTGAAATATCTGCAAGGTCGGGATCACAATTTGTATCGATTAAGCAAATTGTTGGAATTCCCAAAGTGATACATTCTCGAAGAGCTGTATATTCTTCTTGCTGATCAACGATAATTAGAATATCGGGTAACTCCGTCATATATTTAATCCCGCCCAGATATGTTTGCAAGTGGGATAATTGTCTCTTAAACATAGCTGCGTCTCTTTTTTTTGGAAGACAGTAGAATTTCCCCGTCTTTTGTTCGATTCTCAAGTCCCTGAACTTATGAAGTCTAGTTTCTGTAGTGGACCAATTGGTTAACATGCCACCGAGCCATTTTTTATTAACATAATGACACCGAGCCCTTATTGCAGCCCGTGCTACTGAATCGGCTGCTTTAGTTTTTGTACCAACAATTAAAAACTCTTTTCCCTTACTTGCTGCATCAAAAACTAAATCACAAGCTTCTGATAAAAAACGAGCAGTTTTAGTAAGATTTGTGATATGAATACCTTTACGCTTGGTAGAAATATAAGGCGACATCCTCGGATTCCATTTCCTAGTCCCATGACCAAAATGAACTCCTGCTTCCATCATCTCTTCAAAATTTATGTTCCAATATCTTCTTGTCATTTCTTCCCACACTTCCTCTTTCTTTTTTGTTTCAAAAAAAGTGACGAGGTTGTCTTGAACTAAACAATTGTTCCGACGGAACCTTTTCTTCTACCGTGGATTGGACGTATCGATGTCAATACACAATCCAAACCGCTAACCTCTATTCATTATTATCTGAATTTCCATTACCCCCTCAAGACCATATAGAAAGAGTTTTTCAAATGGAAATTGAATTCCAAAACAAAAGAAAGTAAGTATGAATACACTTTTTTTAGGAATCATATAAATGATATATGATCTAAATGATTCCTCAGGTGTATCATGGAAATTCTTTTGAACGGCAAGAATCAAATAAGCCTGCGTGGTGGAACAAAATATCTCGTATTTCCCCCTCGAAAAAACTCTTCTTTTGACTTTTCAAAGGAATGCTCTTATTATTATGTTTCCGCAGTAATCTTTTAAATCCGGTCCCAACGGGGATCATCCCACCTATAACAACGTTTTCTTTTAGACCTTTCAACCAATCGATACGACCACGAAGAGCTGCTTTGGCTAAAACTCGAGCAGTTTCTTGAAAACTCGCTTCCGATATGAAACTTTGAGTATTCAAAGATGCTCTTGTTATTCCCAATAGGATAGCGCGGCAACAGATCGATTCTTCTAAAGCGCGCCCTGTTCGTTCCGCTCGCAACAATCCAATTAGTTCCCCAGGTAAAAAGACATTAGACATTCTATCCTCGGAAACCAACACTTTGGATGTTATTTGGCGTACAATAATCTCTATGTGCCTATTATGAATTTGCACCCCTTGGGATCGATAAACCTTTTGTATCTTATTAACCAACGATATACGACTTTGCACTATAGTCAGCTCAGTCCCAATCAAGAATCCCCAAGGAATTCCAAGAATTTTTGTTATATGCTCGTTCCAATCCTCAATTCTTTTTTCTAGGTTCATTGATATTGAATCAATTGAACGCACTTCTAAGACCTGTTCCACTTTTGGAAGACCTTGCGTTATATCACCGGATCTCGATTTTTCATATATAAATGTAACTAATGTATCTCCTTCAGAAAAGATTTCTCCATAATGTCCATGAACAGTTGCTCCCGGAGTGGCCAAATAAGGCTTAGCCAATCTTATTACTACAGAGTCAACTTGAACAAGCAAAACTTGACCGGATTTTAAAGGGGGTCCTTTTTTGGCTATATATCCATTTTGACAAATAAACTGACCGAGACTAATTATTGTGGTTCTTTCTTCCCAATAATTAGGACAATAACTTTGATGGAGAAAATACCAATTCAAATTGAATAAATTGAAAACGATTTTACTGTACGGATCACGATTTGAAATTATCCCATTTTCATCCATTAAATAATATTTAAGCACTTGAAAAGTCCATTTGAAATTTTCAAGTTGAAGATATTTAGTTATCAAGATCGGATTATGAGTTAGTAAATAATAAAAGGAATAAAAATTAAAAAAATTAAGGACTGTTCCTAATGGTCCGATCGAATTCCTAATTTGAATTATAGGATCTGTTGAAATGAATTCTTTTTTCACATTGGGATATTTTATATCGTTGAATAGGTCCAGTCGGAAACAATTAGATGATGATAAAATTATCAAGGAAGTATATTCTTTATTGTTATTTAACAATGTGCGAATAGTTCCGTAATTTTTGTAGTTAAGTGATTGTTTCATTTTTCTCTTTTTATAAATGGAATAAAAAGGATTGATGTTGGTATGATCTGATACATTATCGGAAATGAATCCTGAACCTGAGAGATCATTCCTTTTTCTGCGATACGAAATAGCGGATTTTACTAAGTCGATTCTTAGGAAAGCTCGAACCAAACCATTTGTACTTACTTCAATAAAAGAAGTACAGACCTCCTCGATAGACGAACTTTTTATGTCTTGGTTCCAATTCAAAATTAAACAAGTCCGAATTAATTGAATACTTGTATCAGAAATTCCTTGAATGGGTTTGGCATTTCCATAAACAATATAATTGACAACTCTAAGTTGCATATTATCCTTTTCTTGTAAAAAATCCGGAGGGAAGAGTGTTGGAAAATTTAGACCATCTGATATCTCATATGTCACTACAGGGCGAACTAAAACAAAATACTTTTTCTTAGTCGATGTGATCCGTTGGACATAGATCCAATTTTTCCATTTTTTGGAGTCCTTAAAATCGATGTTTACTTTTCCTGGAGGTATCAAGATCCCACTGTGTTGGGATATCTTATTGGTCTCCCCAGGAAAATGAATATCTCCTGAAAAGATTTTCAGTTCAATTCTCTTTTTTTTTATCTCCATTCGGACTAATCCGCCCACGTAGCTTCTTGTATTTATATTGAAAGCAATTCGTGTATCTATTCCAATGAGACTATTATTTCGTATCATTATCAAAGAAGATTCAGGTAAAATATGCACTTCTTCGGGAATGAAAAAAAATGGATCTAGTTTCATTTGGTATTTTGACTTCAATTCTTTTATTGGTCGAGACTCAATAAAATCCTCTTTTTTAATGATTGAAGGCACGCCTAGAGTCCCATATTTAGTAATTCCCGAACTCTTTCTTCTGTATCGAGGATCATCGAAATAAGCAAAAATACTATTGTTTCTGCGGAAAATACCATTTATTGGTAGTTCAATCGAGATACCTGAATGAGACATTAACTCTTTCTTTCGCTCTTCAATCGATTGGATTGGAACGATAAATCGATTTCCTCGCCTTTTTCCCAATAAATGAGAATTCGCATGTAAAATCACCGGGTATATGAGATTCCAATGGACGGGTTCTGCATAATTAGGAATCTTGTCTTCTTTTTTTTTACCAGAAAAATATGAACGAAGTAATTTGTATCTTAGTGGCTCATTATTCACCGAGAGAGTCGAAATTGACCCTCGTTCTATAGAAAGGGAAGAAATATTCAGTTGATCTTGATCCTTGTGTGGTGAAAAGGGGACTGCACTGGATCTCCACGAACCTCCTGATAATATCCATAAATGACTTGTTTTTGGTAAAAGATGAACATTACTATATGTAAATGTAGATGCGTGGTACACATCATTACTCCAGTGCATTTCTCCCTCTGAGTCAGAATAAATATGTTTTCGAACTCTCTCTTTCAAATTCAAAGTGTATGGTACCTCGCGAATCTCAGCAATTACTTGTTCGGCTTCGACATATTGATTATTTTGAACCAAAAGAAAACTTTTAGATGGAATAGTTACATTATGTAGAATATCCTCACTCTCAATAGTGACATATAAGGCTATAGAACATATAAAAGCAGGATGCCCGTGACGCGTACGCGTGGGATGAACGAAATCTTCATTTAATTTGATTTTGCCATTCGACGGGGCTCGCACATGTTCTGCAGTACCACCCGTGAAGACTCCTCCAGTATGAAAAGTTCTTAATGTTAGTTGAGTCCCCGGTTCTCCAATGGATTGACCCGCAATAATACCTACAGCTTCCCCCAACTCGACCAGGTCGCCATGAGTGGGACTCCTACCGTAACATAATCGACAGATCCAAGATGTACTCCTACAAGTAAAAGGGGTTCGAATAAATATTAGTTGTGTTTGAAAGGTTATGAATCGATTAACAAGCCCAAATCCAATATCTTGATTTCGGATGGCGATGCACCGTGAGCCCATATATATATCCTCTGCTAATACACGACCAACTAATGTTTGAATAAAAATTCTTTCGGACTCGGTCATCATCCCATTTCCAGGACTTACAGCAACCCCTCGGGGGGTTCCACAATCTGTTCGACGTACAACAATGTGTTGAACTACTTCAACAAGTCGGCGCGTAAGATATCCCGCATCCGAGGTTCGTACAGCAGTATCCACAACCCCTTTTCGGGCTCCGTAGCAAGAAATGATATATTCTGTTAAAGACAGCCCTTCGCGCAAATTACTTTGAATAGGTAAATCAATCATTTGTCCTTGAGGATCCGACATTAATCCTCTCATACCTACTAATTGGTGCACTTGAGATGCATTTCCTCTAGCTCCCGAAAAAGACATTATATGGGCTGGATTAAGTGAATCTGTCATCCTAAAATTAGGATTCATTTCTTGTCGCAAATATTCACTTGTAGCATACCACACCTCAATAGATTGGCGTAATTTTTCTACTGCGTGCACATTCCCATAATGATGTTGTTGTTCTAAAATGAGACTATGTTGTTCGGCATCTTGTACTAACCATCCCTTAGAAGGGATCGTTAAAAGATCATCAATCCCTAATGAAATGGATGTAGCAGTGGCTTGCTGGAAACCCAGAGTCTTGACTTGATCCAGAATGTGTGATGTATATGCCATTCCGAAGTGATCTATTAATTTTCTAATAAGTTTTTTAATGGCAGTTCCGTCTATTATTTTATTGTGAAAGACTAGATTGACTCGTTCTGCCATAAGCCCCTCCATATTCTGCTGATTAGGATTCGACAATGAGTTTGAGTCAATGATTTGAAAACTTCCCTTTCTCGATATTAATCCGGATAGAAATTCTGAGGAAGTAGAGTTTTAGTAGAAACAGAGAGATCAAAATTCATGGCAGTGTCTCACAAAATCACTTAATTGAGATGCCATATGATTAGTGACCATACGAGCAGGCTCGACAAAACCCTTGTAGAGCTTCTTCGATTTCTCGAAAAAGAGAAATAGGACCAATAGTTGTTCGAATATATATACAAAGAATTTCTTTTTTTACACTTCTTACTAAAAAAGAGTGTTCATAAATCTCCTGACAAGTACCCCCAGATTCATAGTGAATCTCGATGGGACCTTCTCTTGAAGCAATAATGCGTTGATCGAGCCGCCAGCGGAGCCAAAAAGGACTATTTAAATTGAGTCTTTTCTGTCGATAAGCTCCAATTGCATCATAGGAATTACAAAAAAGAGGTTCTTTTTGTTTCGTAGACTGATAATTATTATCATTAATTCTTTCATTTTGATACTTTCTTCGATTCCATGGATTATACCTATTTCTACAAATACCTCGGCGATTCCCAATGGTTAATACATATAGACCAATAAGCATATCTTGGGTTGGTACGGAAATAGGATCCCCAATAGCTGGAGACAAGAGATTCATATGCGAAAACATAAGTAAATGGGCCTCCGCTTGAGCCTCTAACGATAAGGGTACATGAACAGCCATTTGATCCCCATCAAAGTCTGCATTAAATCCCTTACAAACTAATGGATGTAAACAAACAGCACGTCCTTCGACTAAAATGGGTTGAAATGCCTGTATGCCTAATCTATGCAAAGTGGGCGCTCTATTCAGCAATACGGGGTGCCCCTGCATAACTTCCTGCAATATTTCCCAGACAATTGTATCTTTTTCCCGAATTTGACTCTTAGCAACTCCTATGTTCGAAGCAAGATGTTGTCTAAGTAGTCCCCGAATTACAAATGTCTGGAAAAGTTCTATTGCTATTTCCCGAGGCAATCCACATCGATGGAGTGGAAGTGAGGGTCCTACAACAATGACAGAACGACCCGAATAATCAACCCGTTTGCCAAGCATAGTCTCACGAAATCTTCCCTCTTTTCCTTCAATTACATCAGAAAACGACTTGTAAACCTTATTATGACCATCCCTGATTGGCTGTCCGCGAATTCCATTATCAAGAAGCGTATCGACGGCTTCTTGTACCAATTTTTCTTGACACATTACTAATTCCCCCGGTGTAGATCTATTTGTTGTTAATAGATCGGTAAGCGTATTGTTTCGATAGATGACTCTTCTATAGAGTTCATTAATATCCGAGCTCATTAGCTTACCCCCATCTATCTGAATGATGGGTCGTAATTCAGGAGGAAGAACTGGTAGTAAACATAAAACCATCCATTCGGGTTCGATATTTGTTCGAATAAAATGTTTAGCTAATTCTATGCGTCTAACCAAAAAATCCCTTCTTCTTCCAATTTTGCGATCTTCCCATTCATTACCCGTGGTTCTTTCTTCTCCTAATTCCTTCCATTCTACTAATGAATAATCTAGAATACTTCGCAAATCTATATCGGCTAATTGTTCTCGTATCGCACCTGCTCCAGTACAAATTTCTCGATTTCGAAATATATCGAAGCCCTGAGTAGTAAAAAAAACTGGGATGCTGTATTTCCAGGATTGTATTTCATATTCGAATAACCCTCGTAATCGTAAGAAAGTAGGTTTTTTAACTATAGGCCTAGCAAAAGAAAAATTTGGATAGGGTCCTCCCCCCTTTCAAATCGGACGTGAAAGTTTCTTTTCGTCCGGCTCAAGTAGTTAGAACCAAATAAAAAAAGCGGTTTTTACTTTCAAATTCTCGAAAAATCTCCTAGAATCTACTCCTTACTCAAGTTAGTAGTAAAGACCAAGTAACATTTCATTGATTCATTCTTATTTTTTTTTTTTTCTATTTTTTATTTAATTCAAAATAAATGATACTATATAAATAAATGAAAAAATAGGAAATTCTTGAGTAGTCTACTTCCCTTCGAACGCGGAATCCCCGTAAGGGTTGTACTTCAAAAGGGATTGACTTGTCCATGTACCCTTCCATTTGATTCGATCTTTTAGGTCCTGACATCGCCTCGATGATTCTGTTAAGATGTTCTTAAAGCCTATATGCGATAGATAGACTCCTACAACCATGCATATTTACCTACTTATAAACTAAACAGAATTAAATGAAACAGAATTCAATTTCACAAATTAAGGAAGTCTTTTTTCACGAGGTACAACTCCAAATTACTAATTTTTGGCTACTGAAGCGACCATAGACCAACCCCCCGCTCTTTTTTTGGTAATATTTTATACACCCATAATTCTGAGCTTCACATTACTCCTTTCACGAGACATGTCAGATTGGGGACATCCCCATAAATGGGATGACAGTTTATCGTTTTGAATCTGTAAAATTCGAATTTCGATCAAATCACACATCGCAGTATACAAGGCCTTCCAATTCTTTAAGAGGTTTATCTAAAAGATTCGCGATATAACTAGGAAGACGTTTCAAATACCACACATGGGTTACTGGACAAGCCAGTTTGATATATCCCATTTGATATCTTCGAATACGAGAATCCGCAAATTCAACTCCGCATTGTTCACAAAATTTCTGGTCCTCTTTTTCATCTCTGATTACTCGATAATTTCCACAAGCACAAATTCCACTTTTTATAGGACCAAAAATTCTTTCACAAAACAATCCATCCTTTTCGGGTTTATTGGTTTTATAATGAAAAGTATAGGGTTTTGTTACCTCTCCAACTATCTCCCCATTAGGGAGGATTTTGTTAGCCCAAGCACTTATCTTTTGAGGCGAAACTGATTCAATTCGGAGTTGTTGATGTTTATACCGATCGATCATAGAATAAAAATTCCGATTTGTTTCGATTAAGCTTCCTTTCTATTAATCTGTAAATTTTTATCAGATAAAAGGCAATGATTCAGTTCCAGAGCCAAAGATCGTAGTTCTCGAACGAGCAATCGAAAAGATTCTGGAGCATCCTCAGGTCTAGGTATTGTTCCGCCAATCATGGTAGTACCAAGGACTTCTTGACGAGCTCGAATATGATCCGATTTATAAGTAAGCATCTCTTGTAAAATATGAGCAACGCCAAATCCCTCTAGAGCCCAAACCTCCATTTCTCCTACCCGTTGTCCGCCTTGCCTAGCCCGTCCTCTAAGGGGTTGTTGTGTAACAAGTGCATAATGTCCACTGGAACGCCCGTGTATTTTATCATCAACTTGATGAATTAATTTCAAGATATAAGGCTTTCCTATTAAAACAGGTTGTTCAAAAGGATCTCCCCTTCTTCCATCAAACATTCTGCTTTTTCCAGGATACTCCGGTTCAAAGACCCATGGATTTGCTGTTTGCTTACTAGCTTCATATAATTCCGAAAACACTAGTTTTCTCGAAGCCTCTTGTTCATATCTCTCATCAAAAGGTGCTATTCGATAATGTCTATCTAGCAGATCCCCCGCTAATCCGAGCGAGCATTCAAATATTTGTCCTACATTCATTCGTGAGGGCACTCCTAATGGATTGAAAACCATATCAATAGGTCTTCCATCTTGCAAATAAGGCATATCTTGTCTAGGTAAAATTTTGGAAATAATACCTTTATTACCATGTCTTCCAGCTACCTTATCACCCACTTTGATTTCACGTTTCTGTAAAATATATAC